GCATATTTTTTCACAGTAGCCGGATCACTATAACTCACTCCATTCAGTTCACCACCATAGAACTCAACAGTTACACCTACTTGTTCGACACTATACTTCGATTCTGCCCTTCTAAAAGGAACATCGGCTCTAACAATTCCATCTCCGTCTACCAAAACAACTGGAAATGTTTCAAAAAAAGTAGGCATACGACGTACAAAAAGTTCACGCCCTTCTTTATCTCTAAAGATCGGGTGTCCTAACCACCCGACAGCTATTCCATCCCCGTTATCCATTGAACCCGCTCTGAATAATCCCCCTTTCGCCGGATTATTTCCGATGTAATCATAAAAAGCTAATTTTTCAGGAATTTTAGACCAAGCTTCTGATAAACTTTGATTTTCGGCTAGTCCAGCACTAACTCTTCGATATATTTCTTGCTGAAAGTATCCCTGATCCCATTGATAACGGGTGGGACCAAATAATTCGATGGGGGTAGTTGCTGAACCATACCACATAGTTCCAGCAACAACAAAAGCTGCAAAAAAGACAGCAGCGATGCTGCTGGAAAGAACGGTTTCAATATTGCCCATACGTAATCCTTTGTATAGACGTTGAGGCGGACGGACACTAAGATGGAATAAGCCTGCTAAGATGCCCAATGTCCCTGCTGCAATATGATGAGAGGCTATTCCTCCTGGAACAAAAGGGTCAAAACCTTCCACACCCCACGCTGGATTTACAGCCTGTACCTTTCCAGTTAGTCCATAAGGGTCGGACACCCATATTCCAGGACCATACAATCCTGTTACATGAAATGCGCCAAACCCAAAACAAGCTACTCCGGAGAGAAATAAATGAATTCCAAAGATCTTAGGCAAATCCAAAGAAGGTTTTCCTGTACGTTCATCACCAAATATTTCTAGATCCCAATACACCCAATGCCAAATAGCTGCCAAGAAGCACAAGCCAGAAAACACAATATGTGCCCCAGCTACACCTTCGTAACTCCAAATACCCGGATTCGTTATCGTCCCTCCTGTAATACTCCAACCGCCCCATGAATTGGTTATTCCTAAACGAGTCATGAAGGGTATAACGAACATACCTTGTCTCCACATTGGATCAAGAACGGGGTCGGAGGGATCAAAAACTGCTAATTCATATAGAGCCATTGAACCGGCCCAACCAGCAACCAGAGCTGTATGCATTATATGGACAGAAAGCAAACGACCGGGATCATTCAATACGACGGTATGAACACGATACCAAGGCAAACCCATGGGAATACCCCTTTATCAACAAAAAATAGACACTATGTAACTTTATTGCATTATTGCATTGAAAAAAAAACTATGCTATGGACCGCCCTTTTTTTTCAGCCGATTCTCTCGGAAAAAGGATTAATATTTGTTCTATTCTTTTAGTATTTAGTAATAATGGAACAGTTCGGTTCGTAGGAAAAAAGAGAAGCAGATCTATTCTATACTCGATAAGTACCAATACGCAATGGGGGTTGATTCCCTTTTCTATGAGCGAATGCATCTATATTTGGTCATCATTCAAAGGGCCTATTCGTAAGAATTTTCCTTTCTTCATTCTGTTTTCCTTTACTTTATTTTCTGAACTTATTCAATCTATATATAAAATATGATAAAGGTCGATATTATTAAGATAATAAGCACATTATTACGCTTCCACATCAAAGTGAAATAGAGTACTTAATTCTTTTTTCTTTCAGTTTATGCCTATTGGTGTTCCAAAAGTACCTTTTCGAAGTCCCGGAGAGGAAGATGCATCTTGGGTTGACGTATAGTGCGACTTGTCAGATATATTGGGTCATATGGGATTTCCCCATTCTCTCCCTCGATGGAGATATCCTCTGTTTCGCCCCCAAAAAAAAATTGAATTATCAAAAATTTGTAGCGTGAAGCGCAATGAAGTGCAAATAGATCCGTTTTGTGAGGAGGTATCTAGATTAAATAATATTAGCAATTAAAATAATTTATGGTCGGCTTGGCTGGACCAATAAAATGAAGTATCCAGGCTCCGTTTAAAAAACCCAATTGGTAATATATTTATGATTATTACTTATATCATAAACGATTCGATTTCGTTAAATAGGAATGATCTCAAACTGTTAATCAATCGAATCCAAAAGGGAATGAATATGAATACGTCGAATATTTAGCAGAAGGCATGAAAGAAATGAATTGAAAAAAGGGGGGGTAATAGCAAAAAAAAGACGTGGTATTGGGGTCATTTGTCCTATATGGACAAATCAAAATCGGGCAGATACTTACTCGGAGTAGAGCATAAACCTAAAAAAATGGAAGAAGCCCATTCAGGAACAAGAAAATGACATCGTGATTTTTGAATCGGATCTCGATGAAAAAATACATCAATGAAAGGTTAGTTCGATAAGTTTAGTGAATTGTTTTTTCTATTATAGGAAAACCCGCCAAAGTCATCGTTCTTGAAAAATGGAAGAAAAGCCCCTTCGCTAGAAGTTAGAAAGAACCCGCTATGAAAAAAGAAAGAGGGCTGGAGTTTACACATTGATTTTTTTCGCATGTTGAACCGTATGCATCAAAAGGTGCCTGTACGGCTCCTAAAGGATACAATTTGATCCTAATCAACCGACTTTATCGAGAAAGATTACTTTTTTTAGGCCAAGAAGTTGATAGCGAGATCTCGAATCAACTTATTGGTCTTATGGTATATCTCAGTATAGAGAATGATACCGAGGATCTTTATTTGTTTATAAACTCTCCTGGCGGCTGGGTAATACCCGGAATAGCTATTTATGATACTATGCAATTTGTGCGACCAGATGTACACACAATATGCATGGGATTGGCCGCCTCAATGGGGTCTTTTATCCTGGTCGGAGGAGAAATTACCAAACGTCTAGCATTCCCTCACGCTTAGCGCCAATGAGTTTTTTATTTGAGAGAAAAAAGAAGACTATGCCTTCACCATATGAATTATTAATATTCAGTAATAATAGCATGGCACTTCGAATTCGATATCCAAATTCTTTATTGTTTTTTTTTTTTCAAAAGATTCTCGATTATGTATCGAAAGAGTAGTATGAGACAAACGAAGGGTATTTACGACTTTATCTTACCTATCGTAGGCCTATTTCAGCGTCACAAACTTTTTTTACACCAGAGGATTATTAACAGGATTTAGGTTATCAAAGAGTACGAAAATAAAAAAAAAGAAAGAAACTTTGGGATTGCTGAATAACAGCCGAAATAAATATAGAAAGCAACGGGGCCATCATAGTATTTTTGAACTCCTCCAAAAAAAAGAAGGGTGGTAATTGGATCATTTACCGATCTGGGTATAAGAGACCCCATATTTTCTCTTTCTTCGATGAAAGGTAAAAAAGTGAAGTCCATTGGAGAGCCGTATGCAATGCGCAAAAATGCCCGTACGGTTGTTCAATTCTATCTTTTTCTTATTCTTTCTCTCTTCCCCTCCACGGATCGTCGAGCTATAGGAATCTTTTATTATGTTATATTATCTATATCGTTTTATTATGTTATCTTATCTATATAATCAGGGTAATGATCCATCAACCTATTGCCGCTTTTTATGAGGCACAAACGGGCGAATTTATCCTGGAAGCGGAAGAACTACTGAAACTGCGCGAAACCCTTACAAGGGTTTATGTACAAAGAACAGGCAAGCCCTTATGGGTTGTATCCGAAGACATGGAAAGGGATGTTTTTATGTCAGCAACAGAAGCCCAAGCTCATGGAATTGTTGATCTTGTAGCGGTTGTATAAAAAATAGCAGTGATTTCACGCAAATACACGATTTCCGATTTTATCTTCTTACTTCTTAAGGGTTTAATATTCTATATAATCTATTAAATAGAAGAAATTCATAATCGTCCGGTTAGGATCGATCTAAACCAACCCCTAATGTATAATTCAGCATGCCAACTATTAAACAACTTATTAGAAACCCAAGACAGCCAATCAGAAACGTCACGAAATCCCCCGCTCTTGGGGGATGCCCTCAGCGCCGAGGAACATGTACGAGGGTGTATGTGCGACTCGTTTAAATCATGGGTTGAGACAAAACAAAAGAAAGAAAACGAATTTTCCAATATCAATGATCAGTACCATTGAATCGGATAGAATGGAAGAACTCCATTCACGATCTAAAACTAAAAAGGATAGATCTATCATATCTTTCTATTGTGTATGAAATTTATGGTTTCCATTGGTGCAAATTCAATCACTTCAATTTGCAATTTAAGATGAGAAAGAATTCCCCATTGGTAACAAATAGTTATCCATTAAGCGGGGGGAAATCCTATTTAAAAAGCGGAAAGATTATGTTTCTACTCTTGCAAGAACGGACTAACAGGGTCAGCTACCCAACCAAACTTCATAATTAAATACCGTTACTGTATAAGGTATATCTCGTTAGGAAAGACCTATTACTGGAAAATTCATGGGTAGAGCCAAAGAGTGGTAACTGTACAAGTTACCAATAATAGGATTGATTAAATGAGGGAAAGGGCTCCGGTGTATAGAAAGGACCTCACCGTTTAAGAAGTAACCATAGAGACGATGGAACCCACAATTTCTTTATCTATTTCTATTTACTACTTTATTTTATTTCCAATGCGCCTAGAAAAAAGGAAAAAAGTGTGGTCGGGAAGGTTATAGTAGCAAAAGCCATTGGAATTTTCATCTTATAAATTGGAAGAATCCGTTTTGTTATTAATAGACTAGGAAAGGGGAAATGAATAACTGAAAGAAAGGAAATCAATTAGTTATTCATCAAAGTTTCATTTATTCAATGACCAGAATTAGACGAGGATATATAGCTCGGAGACGTAGAACAAAACTTCGTTTATTTGCCTCAAGCTTTCGCGGGGCTCATTCAAGACTTACTCGAACAATTACGCAACAGAAAATAAGAGCTTTGGCTTCGGCTCATCATGATAGAGATAGGAAAAAAAGAGATTTTCGTCGTTTGTGGATCACTCGAATAAATGCAGTAATTCGGCGAAATCGAGTATCCTATATTTATAGTAGATTAATACACAATCTGTATAAGGGGCAGTTGCTTCTTAATCGTAAAATACTTGCACAAATAGCTATATCAAATAGTAATTGTCTTTATATGATTTCCAATGAGATCATAAAATAAGGAGGTTGGAAGGAATCTTCCAGAATCTTTTAAATGGAGTTCTCTGGAGAATGAACTCCGGGAAGGTAGAATAGAAATTACTATGATAAAATCGGGATAATATGATAAAATCGTCAAAATGAGCGAACACGTTCAATAAAAAAAGATTTATTCTTATTCCCCAATTCTTTTTTTTCTTACAACACAACGGATTCCAGGATTTGTTGACCAAAACATCCAGGTGTTTGAGTTCTGATTGGAATTTTGATTCAATTGAGGAGTAAGCCTATTTTTTTCTGGTTCTAAGACCTGTAGTTCTAGCGGTCGACTCACTTCTTTCAAATTGTTTCTCATTATTAAGAAAAGGTAACGAAGATAAAATACGAGCTTGTTTTATAGCAATAGTAATTAATCGTTGTTCTTTTAAGGTCAATCTATTCACTCGTCTAGATAATATTTTTCCTTGTTCACTAATAAATCGACTAATTAAACTCATGTTTCTATAATCAATTCGATCCCCCGATTGGATCGGGGGCAAACGCCTACGAAAAGATCGCTTGGATTTAAGAAAGAGCCGCTTGGATTTATCCATAATTTTTTTATTCCTTAGCCTTCAAATCCTAATCGTTAAAATCCTATTCCGATCCAATCAAAAATGATTTCTAAAATGAATTAATAGGATTTGCTTGTCTCTATTTAGTTGTTTCTATTTAAATATATGAATAATAGATCGATATATATATCTAATTTTTTTTCATGTTCCTTGGAAGAGTGACACACAAGAACTCGGTTCGATCTATATCTATTTCTTTATCTCCCCATGAATTGTATGTTTGGAACAATAGGGACAGAATTTTCTCAATTCCAATCGACTAGGTGTATTGTGTCGATTCTTTTGAGTAATATATCTGGAAATACCCGCCAATTCCTTATTAACACCGTTTCCAACACAACCGGTACATTCCAAAATAACCCTTACTCGGACATCTTTACCCTTGGCCATGAACCTCCTTTCGGGTTTTGATTCACCCAACTTTTCTATTTTCCGATCCAAAGCGAATAAGAAGAAAGGAACCAAAAAAAATAGAAGTTGCTAACAACTCAAAATCCAATTCTGAAATAAAGATTTTGTTGCAATCCATATAGTAAATAGTAAGTAATACAAAAATTTCTAACTATATTTCTACTCACAGTACAGTATTTCATTTAAGTATCTTGTATTGTATGATACTCTTCCCCTAGCCACATTTCCATTTCGCTTTTCTTTTAACTTTAACTCGATTCTTTTAACTTTAACTCGATTTTGAATTTAATTGGAGCCTGAACCCGAGTTTCGCTGAGGTGGAATCCACTTTTTCTTTCTCGTTCGCCCCTTATTCTATCTATCGAATTCCAAAAAAAAAAAACAAGAAAAGAGGGGAACGAGAGACAAATATTTGATTCTATCTCTACTCTTCTTCACCCCTTTCTATGTCAATAACTAGAATGAAAAAAAAGGAAATGTCAACGCATCGGGGAATAAACGATTGATTTCTATCAATAAACCTGCTAAAGACCCGAACCATAGAGTACTTAGTACCGGGGCCACGGAAAGATATGTTTTTAGATCTCGCATTGAAAATCCTCCTTCTTTTTTTTTTGTATTCCATATTGTAATACATTATGGTAAGAGATGTATATGTAGTTAAAGACCCCTTCTATTTGTGTGCGGAATCCCTAATTCAAATTGAAATGGGCAATGATTCGGTAGATAAGATTTTTTTTCTTTTTCTTAAAGCAGAAAAAAGGGTCCCTTTCCGTCTGAGAATTCCCGAGAAAAATATTTTTTTTTTATTATATGTTATATGATATGAGACGAAAAAAAAAAGAAATGCCGGGATCCATTTTGCATATCAATGGAGGAAAGAGAATAAGGATGTGGAAAACAAGACGGGGATTCTCTACAATGATACTGTAGACCAATTGAAAGGGATGTAGCGCAGCTTGGTAGCGCGTTTGTTTTGGGTACAAAATGTCACGGGTTCAAATCCTGTCATCCCTACCTATTACTGTTCAGAGGAACAGTAACGAGAGATCCATTTTGATCGATTCAATTTGGACATACATAATCTTTAATGATATGTGATAGTATACACATGCAAGAAATATTTATCGGCGTTAGAAAAAAAAAAAGAATCCCCCTCCTTATAGTCTTTTCCGTTGTGATAAGAAAGCGCTCTTAGTTCAGTTCGGTAGAACGTGGGTCTCCAAAACCCGATGTCGTAGGTTCAAATCCTACAGAGCGTGATACCGCTCTTGCCTTGTTAGCTTGGTAGATCGAAAATTACACTAAACTGAAATAATTGAACAGCAATCTGAATTTGA